AATCCATAGAGTCTTCTGACAAAAAATTCGGCACACTCCAAGATGTTCTATTTTGACATAAAAATGTATTCGCTCAAGAAGGACTCCAGAAGATATTAATCGTAAAAAAGAGGATTGTTTACAAGGAAACACTAATAGAAATTCGTATTCATATATATATAAATTATATAAGAACCAAAATAGTCTTTTATTTTCTTTTGAAAATACGTAAATAGATTTTTTCGGAATAATGAGACTATTCCAATTATAATATTCGTGGAGAAGGAACTGCAATAAATGTAAAGAGAGAACATCCTGGATCCAGGATTGAAGCATTTGGACCAAGATTTCCATATGGACGGGATAGGGTATTAATATATCGGACAGATAATTTAAATGCAACAATTTATCCTCTAAAAAAGGAAATATTGAATGACTAGATTGTAAATTGTGAGATTTTGGTATTTCTTTTTCTTCAAGAGAAGATATTAACTGCAGCGAAAAAGGAATTTCTACAATGACTGCAAAACCTTCAGATAGAATCTGAGAAAAAAAATGAAAATAATTGTTATGCCCAACAAATATCTTTTGGTAAATATCATTAACCGAATAAATCAAATAATTTTTTTGATACATTCGAATAATTAAACGTTTCACGAGTACTGAACTAAATTTATTGTCATAACCCAAGGAGTTTTGGGGTTCATAAAAAATTGAACTATTTAACCCATGATCATAAGCAAATACGTAAATATATTCTTGAAAGAGAAGTGGATATAGAAACTGTTGTTGCCGAGATCTATCTTCTTCTAAATATCCTTGTAATTCTTCCATTTATATTTCCACGTGAAGCAGAGGTAGAAGGAACTTCTTGAGTTATAAAATAACTGATACATAGTGCAATATGGTCAAAACAGAGTATTGTGTATTATGTATAATAAAGAAGATTATGTATATATACAATAATAATAAATACAATAATAATAAATACAATAATAATAAAAAACCTGTAAAGGAAAGAGGGAATCCAATCAATAGGTTTTTTTACTCCCCTTTTTCTATCAAAAATGGTTTATCTTCGTTATAATTATAATTACAAGAGGATAATGACCCTTTATTTTTGCAACCTGATTGCTCTTTTGATTTTGGAATTAATTATCTTTATCAGTATACTGTTTCTTTTACACATTCGTCTCTAACCCATAATAATCAATATTTAGGATTCATAAAAAAAAAAAAAAAAGAATCAATGGTCTCCTCACGGGAGACCCCATCCTTTCCCGTACCAGGCACTAATCCATTTTTAACGTCTAACTAGATCGGGTAATCATTTAATTCAAATTAAGAACATAAGCTCGTTGCTTTTTGGTTTATCAGAATTGGAATTGGAGCCATGAAGCTCTATCCATTTATTCACTAGACCAAACTATAAATTTGAATTTGTCCACTTCCCTACCAAAAAAATTGTAAGAATTGAGTAAGGAGAAATTCTTAATTTCACTTTCATTTTAATTTGAAATTTTTTCAATGAAAATAAAATAATAAATCTATTATTTTATTATTATTTTATTATATTACGTATTACGACATGCTGCTTTTTCCATTCATTACCTTTGAGGATCAGTCGTGGTCTTATAGACTCTACCAAAAGTCTGGACGAATTTATTGCTTCATCAAAATGTGTAAAAGATCATAGTCGCACTTAAAAGCCGAGTACTCTACCGTTGAGTTAGCAACCCAACCCTTCAAAACAAAAGTTGGATATGTAGATACGATCAAAATAAAAAACCAATTGAATTAGACTGCGCGACCCCATCAAAACATTGAATTAAGAACAAATCTTTCTTGTTGATTTATTGATCAATTATAAAAAAATGTATAGATCATAGTAAAAAACACCAAATTCCTAATAGAAATGCCAAAATTCCGACGGACCAATCGTTTATTTATATTTATTTATACATTTCTTTATACATATACATTTTTTTATTTAACCCAATTAACCCAAGTTAAGAAAAAAAACACACACATCTTATATGACAGTAAACCCGGCAATACAAACCCGTCATTTGACTGAAGTGAATTGAAAACCAAATCCAATAATACAATATAGGATAGGGTCAGGATAAAGAGATTTCTTTATCTACGATCAATTATATTTGTTCAATATAACATTGTCAATATAAATATGACTAGAATGGTGATAAAACGAATAAAAAACTGAAGTAAATCAAATAAAGATTTTTGTTGGATTGGCACAAACAAAAAAAATATAAATAAATCAGAAATTTTTATAAAATAAGGAAGAGATAAAGACAGACAGGTTTATTCAATCAATAAAGGATAAACAAGATTAATTCCTTGTTTGTTGCTGGATTCCTATAACAGGAAAAGGACAAATTATAGATAATAAATTGTAGGTAAATAATTACACTATATATATATTTATTCCTCCCCCCCTTTTTTCTTTATTTTATTTTGGTCTTTTTTCTTTTAATTAACTTTTAATTTTAACTAATTAACTCGAAATTTTTTCTTTAAATTTAAATAAATCTGCTTTCCTAAAAATGTCAGAAACAGTTCCTGTTGGTTGAGCACCTTTTTCAAGGAAATATAGAATAGCAGGAACGTTTGAATAAGTTTTATTATTTATCGGATCATAAAAACCCACTTTTCGAAGATCTCTCCCTTCTCGTCGGGATCGAACATCAATTGCAACGATTCGATAGATGGCTCATTGGGATAGATGCACATAAACAATCTCCCCCAGAAACGTATAAGAGGTTTTATCCTCATACGGCTCGAACTCGAGAAAAAAAATTTTTATTCGTACTCATAACTCAAGTTGGGTAATTCTGACATAGTCCCAGGGGAATCCTTAAACATTTATTGAGCCGTCTCTAACCTCTTTTGTTTGTCTCATCCCGAGTCAATTATTCTGATCCCTTTCTTGAGACAATTGAAAATAGTGTTTCCTTGTTCCGGAATCCTTTATCTTTCCTTTATAAAATCATTGGATTTAGACATTACTTCGGTGATCCTTACTCCTTTTCAAAAGGGCAGCAACATACCTTTTGTTTTTTGTTATTTTATTCTATATAATCTATATAAATATAAATGGAATACGAAGAATTGATTTCCTAGGATACACCTTTCTTTTTATCGAAAAAAACTTTTTTTTTTTACTTGTTTCAAGTTTAAACCTTTCGATTTTTTTTTATTGATATTGATATTGAGGATATATTTACAAAGTTGGTCTAACTTATTGATTGATTAGCACTAACCCTAGATTCTTCCCCTTGATAAATAAATCAATCTTTTCTACTCGAGCTCCATCACGTACTATCAATCTAAGACAAATTAGATTCCTAATGGAACAGAACAAATTATGTCGAGACAAGAGCATCCTCATTTTTATGGAAAATGGTGGATGTAAAAATCCACAGCCGATCATGTCCTTCAAGTCGCACGTTGCTTTCTACCACATCGTTTCAAACGAAGTTTTACCATAACATTCCTCTAAAAAAAAAAAAAAATGAAATTCAATTGAATTTCAAACCATGATGAAATATATTTAAGGTTAAATAAATTTCATTTAATATGTGTAATCATGAATAGTCATTGGCTCAACAAGCAGTATATAATAGTCCATACTTTACTACCTATGGATAGTTTCTACCTATGGATAGAAAAGTATTCTATACACTTTTTGCGAATCTGGGATAAGGATAAAGTTCAGTAAGAATGATCAAATTTATTTACCTCGATATTCTATCATAATGAATAAAACATATTTATAAAAAAAAAACGTTTGCTAAAGACTCATTTACATCTCCAACAGATTGTTCAGGATGGTCAATCATGAAGGATACATATTTATATAATATAACAAACAAAAAAACTATAAAACTAAAATTGATTAATATTCATTTTAATTGAATATGTTTAGTTTAAAAAACTGGAGCAAAATCCATTATTAATCAAATAAACTCGTCCAACGACCCCAAAACAAAAGGTCGTAAATTTCTAGAAACTATTGATTTATCATACTTTTTCAAGTACCAACCAAGAGTTCATAAAAAAAAAAATATGAAATATTTAAATATTATTAAACATATTAATTATTAAACATATTACAATTATATATATAATGAGTATATATATGAGTATAGGACTTTACCTTGTTTATTTTATATGATATGATCATATGGATTTTTTATGGTTATATGGTATATGGATTTTTTTTTATTTTGTTTTACTTCAGGTTCGACAATTTTTCCATCAATTTCATAAAAAAGTTCAATTCAAGTACAAGTATATGAAATATACTAATTTCCCCCAATCCTTACTTTACATTACATAGATTTACAAACATATATTTCCAATAATTTTTATTTGATAAATCGAGAAATCTAAGATATAAGATAGAAAGAAATGGAATTCCGACAATTCTCCTATTTTGTTACCATACCACAACTTTAGAGGTTTTCTAAGACTGATGATGAAACTGATTAAATTAGTAACAAAAACTCGCTATTCTTTAGTATCATCTCCAAATTGGGATACCGATTTTTTACTTTAGGCGTTGTGTGGAAGGGAAGAGGGATGTCTTTGTTTCACGCTGCAATTAAGAATGCATTATGTGATAATTCACATTTGATGAATATGTTATATTCAATTTAGTTAAATGGGTAACTAACTTAAAAATTAATATAACAATATAACATAGTACGAGCATATTCTGAATGTGAATGATAAACCAAAAAATAATTTTAATTAAAAATGAAAAAAAAAATACATTCTAAGAATTCAGAACAACTTTTTGTTCTCTTAAAGATTTTTTTTTGTTTTATGTGGGATACAGTGTGATCCTATCTTCTGTTTCTGATAGATAGGATCTGGGACGGAAGGATTCGAACCTCCGAGTAACGGGACCAAAACCCGCTGCCTTACCGCTTGGCCACGCCCCATTTTTATCCTTTAACATTTGGCACTAGTCCTTTAACATTTGGCACTAGTAAAGACTACTAGTCTTATTAGTTATTGGTCAACCCCCCCCCCAAAAAAAATACCCAAAAAAGTACATTACATAATATGTAATACATAATAAATACATATGAAATACATATGTAGCATATTTTTGTTGCTAGGATTTAAGACATATAAATTATATATATAATGTAATGTAAAAATAATGTAATGTAAAAAATTCATTGATCATTACATAGAATTCAATTAAGATAATGTATGAAAGTAGAATTCCTTTCTTTTTCATTTTTCCCTTATAAAAATAATTCAATCAAAAAAAAATTATCTAATACACAAGAACGAAATGTTTGTTATGCTTAATATCTTTAGCTTAATCTATATCTGTCTTAATTCTGTCCTTTATTCGAACAGTTTTTTCTTTGCCAAATTGCCCGAAGCTTATGCGGTTTTCAATCCAATCGTAGATGTTATGCCTGTTATACCTCTTTTCTTTTTTCTATTAGCCTTTGTTTGGCAAGCTGCTGTAAGTTTTCGATAAAATTTTTAATACTTTGCCAAATAGACTCATTTTGCCAAATCCAAATCGATTCATGATTTATTCGATAATAAAATTCGAAAAAATGAATAAGATCGACTAAGTATTACATTATTATTATAAACCCTCGATTTCGATTCAAAAATTTCAATTATTGTAATTGTATATTAATATAATATTAAATAATATAATATTAAAAATATTAAATAACCGCAAAGATTAATTTGGATTAGCTTATTTACTCGTTCTCACCTTTCAGTGAGCAAAGAGTTTACTGGGTCTAGGTCCCGTACGATGCCTAATTGTCGATATGACAAGAAGTTTTTTTTTTTAAGTTGTAAGTAATAAAGAAAAATCTTATTACATACAATACAAAGAAATTCGTAAAAATGACTTTCTTTTACAAAATTGAATTTTTTTGCAGGGGGGTCGTGTAAAATTAAACAAACAAATTAAATAAAATAATAGATGTGTTGATAAAGAAAAAATAAGTAATCTATTCCCTTTTTTTTTTTGAAAATAAGATTATTTTGGAGGTTGTGTAATGCTTAGTCTTAAACTCTTTGTTTACACAGTAGTGATATTCTTTGTTTCTCTCTTCATCTTCGGATTCTTATCTAATGATCCAGGACGTAATCCTGGACGTGAGGAATAATTTTTTTTTTCTAAATCTAAACTTTTCTTATTATTTTATCTATTCTATACTATAAATTTACCTATGATAAATTCAAGGAATTGAAATTCCTTTTGAAAGTTCGAAATCGAAAGTATCAAGCGGGTCGAGTAATCAGAGCGAGCGGAGAAAGAGGGATTCGAACCCTCGGTACTAATAATTCGTACAACGGATTAGCAATCCGACGCTTTAGTCCACTCAGCCATCTCTCCAAACTCCAAATGGAAAATAAAATTTCTTTAATTTATAATTTAATTTAAAGAAATTACGGAGAATTCAATATTTTCTTTATTTTATTTTCATATATTAATATTATGAATTAATAATTAATATATATTACTATTACATATATAATTACATATATATATATATTAATATTATAAATTATTTTAATATTATAAATTTATAATAAATTTATAAATTATTATTTATAATTAAATTATAAATTAAATGCAATTATAAAATTTTATATTAGGAATTTCCTATTTTTCATTAATATAAAATAAGTAAGTTCAGAGTAAATAAATAACGAATTTGATCAGGAATTACATTTAGATAATGATTCGAAACAAGTATCTACAATACAATAGAAAGAATACCTTACTTCTACTTCTTTGATTTTGTACGAAAGATTTATTCCCCCGGCCTGGGCCGGGTCTTACGGCCAGGCCAATACCTCTTTTTGTCTAGTTTCAATGACCCCTTCAATCCGAAAATACTAGCAATCCAACAAAACAAGGATATATGGGATATATATATATAGTCTTATTGAAATTTATGTATGTTATTTAAAAAATTCGAAAATTTGAAAAGCTTTGTGCCCTTTACCCTTTTAAGTCCCTGGCTAACAGGACTAAATATGCGTCAACACCATAATTGGATCCTATCTTGATTGCGTCTCACTCCTTTGTTCGACAAATAGTCCATTTATATACAATAATGTATATGTAGCGGGTATAGTTTAGTGGTAAAAGTGTGATTCGTTCTATTAAAAACTTAAATAGTTAAGGGAAGGGGTATCTCCGTTTTTTCATACTCCGATCAAAAACTTTATTTCTTAAAAAGGTTTAATCCTTTACCTCTCAATAGCATATTTGAGGAAGAACATACATTCTCACGATTTGTATCCAAAGTCCTATTATAAATCCATTTTTATTTTTAATAAATAAAAATGGATTATGTAGTCGTGAAACATAATTTTTTTGAACTGGATCCAGTCTTCCAATTGAATAAGTATGACTAAGGATCCATGGATGAAGATACAAAAGTTTAGTTCCAATCGTAACTAGATCTTCTATTTTGGTGTTGTAAAAGGGAAATTGAA